CTCCCGGAAACCCCAAGCTGCAAGGGGAATATCTGGAACGCCTTAATAACTCCTTTATGTATTATGCAAAAGAGTCTTTAAGGCTTTATCTGAAACACATAAGTAAGGCGGATGCTAAAGAAATCGCCATGAGCGCCTTTCTTCCTAAATTCGAGGGGCTCCCGGAGGAGGATCGCCAGCAGTATCGAGAATTTTTTTTTATATTTTTACGCTGCTATATGAATTTTATCGAATGGAAGTATGGTACATGAGAAATCGAGCAGGAATTCCTTTATTATCGACAATTTTCGTGTAGCAATAGGAGAAAATTCTTTTATTGAGTTCGTCATTCCTTGCACTTAATTATAGTAAAAAACCACTTAGGTATACTTAATATACGAAATGCAAATTCAAAGTATTCTAAGATTAAGGTATCCCTATAACATAACAATAGAACAATAACAGGTACAAACATTAGGTACTCATTTTTAATCGAGGTAGTCCATTCTATGACAACTCTCAATAACTTGCCCTCCTTTTTAGTCCCTTTAGTAGGCTTAGTATTTCCGGCATTTTCAATAGCTTCTTTATTTCTTCATGTTCAAAAAAACAAGATTTTTTAGATTCGAAGGGGACAAAACCTTTTCTATTTTTTTTTTTGAATTCAAGACTTAGAGAACATAGCTATTCTATTTAGTAGAATATGATACAACAGGTGGCCCCCCGAACGGAAAATAGCGGAAGTCTTGTGGATGTGCAAAGATGCTATATCGGTAAATGAATTCTAGTTTTTTTTTATTTAATAGACAAAGAAAGAAAAATGAAATTTATTTAGGTCATTCTTCTAATAAAAAAAAAAATGAAGACGAGTCCAGTATGAGCTGTCGATCTGAAAATATATGGATAGAACTTATAGCGGGGTCTCGAAAAACAAGCAATTTTTTCTGGGCTGTTATCCTTTTTTTAGGTTCATTAGGATTCTTACTGGTTGGGGCTTCCAGTTATCTTGGTAGAAATTTGATATCTTTTTTCCCGTCTCAACAAATTCTTTTTTTCCCCCAAGGGGTCGTGATGTCTTTCTATGGAATTGCGGGTCTGTTTATTAGCTCCTATTTGTGGTGCACAATTTCATGGAATGTAGGCAGTGGGTATGATCGATTTGATAGAAAAGAAGGAATAGTGTGTATTTTTCGTTGGGGATTCCCTGGAAGAAATCGTCGGATCTTCCTACGATTCCTTATGAAAGATATTCAGTCCATCAGAATAGAAACTAGAGAGGGCTTTTCTGTTCGTCGTATCCTTTATATGGAAATCCGGGGCCAGGGGGCCCTTCCCTTGATCCGTACTGATGAGAATTTGACTCCACGCGAAATTGAGCAAAAAGCCGCTGAATTAGCCTATTTTTTGCGTGTACCGATCGAAGTCTTTTGAAATGAACATGAACTGAAGCGAAGAAATCGAATAAATGCTTTCGTCAGCGGAGAAGAAAGGTATGGATGCTCTTTTCTTTAGAAACCCTTTTTCTATACCATAATCAAATAGACTAATCGAGGGTTCTTCAAAACAAAATAAAAGGTACATTCGAGTCAAAGCAGACCTATATGAAACAACGAGAAAATCGAAACGAAATTTCTTTTGTACCCCCAAGGGGTTTCTATGCGTATGTAGCATATGTAAATTTACACTCAACTCAATAACAAAAACAAAAGCGCTAAGGAATAGAGAATTTTAGATTTCAAAATCTTTTGAAATTTTGATAGAATAGAAAGGCTGTTTTTTTTTAGACTAAAGGAGTAAGCATTGACTTCCATTACAAAAACAAAAAGGGGGACTATAGCCCTAAGCGCCAAATGGAACCCATGCTTGCTTAATAGAAATCTTAGATCACCTAGAGTCGGCGAATTGGATGAATTCCTTAACTTAAAAAAAAACTTCAAAATTTACAGATGAAAAAAAAAGCACCCACTCCCTTTCTATACCTTGCATCCATAGTATTTTTACCCTGGTGGATCTCCCTCTTATTTACTAAAAGCCTAGAATCTTGGGTTACTGGTTGGTGGAATAGCAGACAATCCGAAACTTCTTTGAATGAGATTCAAGAAAAGGGTCTGATAGAAAAATTCATAGAATTAGAGGAACTCCTTCTCTTGGACGAAATGCTAAAGGAATGCCCGAAAGTATATCTAGAAAGGTTTCGTATAGGACTCCACAAGGAAACGGTCCAATTAATGAAGATGCACAATGAGGATCAGATCCATATGATTTTGCACTTCTCGCAAAATCTAATCTATTTCGTTCTTCTAAGCGGTTATTCTATTCTGGGTAAGAAACAACTCGTTATTCTTAACTCTTGGGTTCAAGAATTCTTATATAATTTAAGCGATACAATAAAAGCCCTTTGCATTATTTTATTAACTGATATTTTTTTCGGATTCCATTCGAAACACACTTGGGAATGCATAGTTGGCTATGTCTGCAAAGATTTTGGATGTGTTCATAACGATAGAATCGTATCTATTCTTGGTTGGGTTTTGCCATCCCTTTTAGATACAACCTGGAAGTTTGTGTCCTTCCGTTATTTAAATAGCCTATCCCCGTCACTTCTAGCGCTGTATACTTCAATGAAGGACTGAAAAAAGACCGGATCCAACGATAGAATTCTCATCTTTATTGCTTTGTACACAAAGCCAAGCCGCACTTACCCCTTCTACCCTTCCAGAGTTCCCATACTATATTCCAGTAAAACTCTTTTGGTAAATGGCGGAATCGGGGGTCGGGAACTATACTAGTAACCCACCTAATTTTATTGTAGAAATTTTGAGATCAATGTTTGGACCATGCAAACTAGAAAGACCCTCTCTTGGATAACGGAAGAGATTACTCGATCCGTTTCGGTCTCGCTCATGCTATATATAATAACTCAGGCGTCGGTTTCAAATGCATATCCTATTTTTGCGCAGCAAGGTTATGAAAATCCACGAGAAGCAACTGGACGTATTGTATGTGCGAATTGTCATTTAGCTAATAAGCCTGTGGATATTGAGGTTCCACAAACGATACTTCCTGATACTGTATTTGAAGCAGTTGTTCGAATTCCTTATGATATGCAACTGAAACAAGTTCTTGCTAATGGTAAAAGGGGGGCCTTAAATGTTGGAGCTGTTCTTATTTTACCCGAGGGGTTCGAATTAGCCCCCCCCGATCGTATTTCGCCCGAGATGAAAGAAAGAATAGGTAATCTACCTTTTCAGAGCTATCGCCCCGGTAAAAAAAATATTCTTGTCATAGGCCCTGTTCCTGGCCAAAAATATAGTGAAATAGCCTTTCCTATTCTTTCTCCGGACCCCGCTTCTAATAAGGGTGCTCACTTCTTAAAATATCCCATATATGTAGGCGGGAACAGGGGAAGGGGTCAGATTTATCCTGACGGGAGCAAGAGTAACAATACCGTTTATAATGCTACAGCAACGGGTATAGTAAGAAAAATCATACGAAAAGAGAAGGGGGGGTACGAAATAACCATAGCGGATACATCGGATGGACGTGAAGTGGTTGATATTATCCCCCCAGGACCTGAACTTCTTGTTTCGGAGGGCGAGTCTATCCAAGTGGATCAACCATTAACAAGTAATCCTAACGTGGGTGGATTTGGTCAGGGGGATGCAGAAATAGTACTTCAAGACTCATTACGTGTTCAAGGCCTTTTGTGCTTCTTGGCGTCTGTTATTTTGGCACAAATTTTTTTGGTTCTTAAAAAGAAGCAGTTTGAGAAGGTTCAATTGTCCGAAATGAATTTCTAGATCCGAAGAGCTGTCAACATGAAATTAAGCTCATAAAAAGAATCCAATTCTTATTGGCAATTCTCGTATGATTTGATTCCAAAAATTCTGAATTATGATATGAAAAGTCTTTTGCTTCTCTCTATTCTTTTTCTACCAGATGTCGTGGATTACTTGTACTATATCCCCAGTCATAGTCTGTATATTGTGACGAGGGCCTTTCTTTTCTTTTTATACCCCTTTTTCAATCCACCCAATTAGAACACAAAATTAGAGCAGTGAGCCTATATCAGTATTGTCAGATTTCAATGCAGCAAAGGTGAGTTTTCTATTCTATCTAATAATAGGATAGAACAAAATGCGACTAAATACGAAATATAAGATAACTAGAAGTGCGTGGAGAATAGAAAGCAAGGGATAAATGAGGGGGAAAGGGAGTAAAGGAGGGGGATTGTTGGTCTTCTTCGTTTTAGGCACAAGAGAAGGCCTCTTCCACATCCCCTTCTTGTGTCGCAATAAGAAGCCCCCACCAAATTATTCTTTGTTTTGATCTTTTCTAGGTTTATTAGAACTTCTTTTTGTGTTCGATTCATTTGGTATACATATCTAAGAGGTAGTGAGCAACCAAAAAAGAGAGAGATAAGTTTATTGAGCAAGAAGTCAAACTTCTTCAATGAACTTATCTTCTAAAAAACTCGCAAACTTAACGAGATACTGAAATAATAGAACGTTCTATTCTAGCATAGCAATAGGGATCTATTCGTATAGAAAGCAAAAGGAGTTGTATGATAGCTGATCTAATCTAAGGGTTAAAGCGTGCCTTACGGTATTCGATATTAAATCGAGTGATATCCTCTTTTTTTTTGAAGAAAGGCTCGATCGATATTGTCGAGGAACGGATTTTGAATCACTTAACCAGGGTCGTTTTTCAAAAAGATCCTCGGATAAAGAATGGAATGGGGCTTTTTGAACCATTGGAAGGGGTGATCCTTTTTTTTTCGCAAAAATGAAAAGATTTTCTCATTATGATTATTAACAACTCGTCAGGACCCTCCGCCTCGAATCAGACAAAGAAAGAAGGGATAGGTCCAGTAAGTTCTTACGCTTTCATGTCTACAAACAACTCAGTTCATCCGATTACTACAAGGATGAACCCAACCCGGAATATGAACCATAAAAGAAAATGCCTATTAAACCGATCACAGGAATACCAGCTACAGTACCTATTATCCAAAGAGGAAT